CTCCCCAAGGATCCATCCTCGCGTGAATTGTTAAGGATCCAATAAGTCCAACATTAATTCCCTCAGATGTGTCAATTGGACAACTACGACCATAGTGACTAGGATGGATATCTCGTATCCTAAAACTAGCAGTTCGCCCTGTTAGTCCTCCCGGACCTAAATAACTCAATTTTCTCCCATGAACTATTTGTGTCAATGGATTAGTTCGATCTAAAACTTGAGATAAGGGATGTAAACCAAAAAAAGATTCATAAGTGGTTGTTAATGGAGTTGACGTTACCAAATTCTGAGGAGTTGGTCTCAATTTATGCCGAATTGCTCCACATATAGTTCCTCTAACCACATTTTCTAACCGAACCATAGATAATCCGAATTGATCTTGTAAAAGATCCGCTACCGAACGAATGCGCTTATTTTTCAAATGATTCATATCGTCAAGTGCACCCATCCGAAATTTGAGTCCAATCAACTGATCAGTGGCGGCCAATATATCTCGTGGGACCAAAAAAGTATTGTTCGGGGGTAGATCAAGGTTCAGTCTTCGATTCATATTTCGTCGACCAATCCTTCCTAATTCACATCTTTGTTGAAAGAACTTCTTTTGTAATTCCTTACATAAGAATTCAGAAAATACTGGCTCCCCACCTACGCAAGCAAATTGTTGATAAAACTCCAAAATGGCATTTTCTTTTGATCCTATTTTGATTCTCTCCTTCTGGTTCAAAAAAGACAAAACAATTTCAGAATAATAAACATTGTCTAGAATTTCTCTTAGATTCAAACCCATAGCTGATGATAGAACTAGAATAGAGATTTTTTGTTTCCTACTCACGCGAGCCCATATCCTTGCTTTTCTATCAATCTCTAATTGTGATCTTCCTCCCCAATCTGATATTATCGTGCCGGTATAGACCGCAATTCCGTTATGGTCCAATTCTGACTGGTAATAAATACCGGGACTTTGCAGTATTTGATTGATCACAATTCTATATATTCCATTTACTATAGAAGTTCCTAGGGAATTCATTAGAGGAATGTTTCCAATCAATATAGTTTGTTCTTGCATATCCCTACTAGTTTTCCAAATTAATCCCGCGGATACATATAATTCAGAAGAATATGTGAGTGATTCATACACAGCATTTCGTTCTTTTATCAATGGTTCTACCAATTGATAGCTTTCAACAAATAATTGAAATTCAATTTCATGATCGGTATCTTCAATTTTTGGAAACTTAAAAAGTTCTTCTGTCAAACCCTGATCAATGAACCTAGAAAATCCCTCAACTTGTATTTGATTAAATCCAGGTATTGTAGACATTGGCTTATTTTCGGCCCCGAGTTTCAATTCCCATTTTTACAAAAATCCCATTCAAAACTCTTCGATCGAAGATCTAGCACTCATGGAACTTCTATTCTGGTTACTGAATCGCATGAAATTTGAATCAACTTCAAAATGGGAATGAAATTATCAACTACGTATATGAGCGAAGGAAAATTTTGGACTTCAATTTGAAGTTGCAACAGATCCAAAGGAATTGATAAAACAACTTTAGAACCAGAATTATGTTACTTTTAGATTTAAGTATAGTACTAAGCTAATAAAGTTCCTGGTGTTTTGGAGCGAATAGGAAAACAAAGAGAAAATGATTCAAATAATATCATTATTATGATATTAAATGAGAATGAGAAAACTCAAAAGATTGGGTATTTGGAAGATAAAGACACCAAAATAAGATAGAAGGCATTTTCATTTTATTAGTACTGACCGCTTTCTCTTAGGTTAGGAATTTCGTTGTTCAAAAAAAGAAATATTTGTACTTTACTTCTTTTTTATTTTTGAGTAGACTACGATTTGAAGCTAAATAGGTGCATTTATTAAATCAACACGTACGCAAATAGCTATAATATCCACTATTTCGGGTTAGATTTGCGACAGCTCTGCTCTGGGGTTCTATTAAAAGATAATTTCTATTCACTGCAAAATTAATGTAAGTCAAGGAGCCTAATTTCCTATTGCCAACATCTCGAAATAATAGACCATTTCCGTTCGGGGATTTACATATATCATATGCTTTGGTATAATGTCCGAAGGTTTTTTTTTTTTTTTATTGAAAAAAAAATACTGATGAGTTCTGGCTCAACTTGGGTTTTATTATGTCATAAGTCAAACCCAATTGGAGAGTCCAATATCAGAATTCTTCATGACTTCGAAGTGCCTAGTCAATAGTTAATGGTTCAAATTGGTCGGTCGACAATACACATTGTTTTTTTCACTCTATTTCACTCTACAAGTGAAAAAATTTTTTTAGCATTGTGTATTTTCAGATACAATCAATAGAAAGGGCGATCAAGTCGAATAAAAAATAAGTGGGTTTTAGGATTAAGGAAAACAGGAGAACAAATAAGAATTCAATAGTCCGCATCTGTATCCGTTTTGGATCATTTGGGCGGCATGGCCGAGTGGTAAGGCGGGGGACTGCAAATCCTTTTTCCCCAGTTCAAATCCGGGTGTCGCCTAATCAACAAAAAACGAAAAATCAGGTCTTCTGTTGTTCTGATAGAATCTGATAGAACTCGCAAAATTGGTGCCTGGTAGAAGAAGAGTAAAAAACAGGTGAGACTTTCTTTGATTCTAAGCCCGGCATGGTTTTATAGTTTTATAAAAAAAAAAGTAAAGTTAACCCTCGTTTGGATTGGGATTCAAGGCAATATTCTATTGTATAGGTGCTATGAACACTGTCCAATTTCCTTCTATTTTGAGTTGCGGGTCAACAAAAAATAAATAAGCTCTATTATTCGTCTTCCTACATGATCCCATTCCCTTGGAATGTTAATTAATCATAGATTTCATCTTTGCCAATTCCAAATCATAGTGGTTTATTGTATTGGTTTCGCATTTGTGTTCGGTCCGAATCTACTTTGACTCTTCACCATTGATTCCACTATTATTACTGAGAAGAATTCCTTCGCATTTTTTTTAGAGATAGGGGCCATAATTCACATGGATATAGTAAGTCTTGCTTGGGCTGCTTTAATGGTAGTCTTTACATTTTCTCTTTCACTCGTAGTGTGGGGAAGAAGTGGGCTCTAGAAATGCTACGAATTGATTGAGTAATTGATTGAGTTGACGAATCAAACCATATCAAATGTTTTTGAGATCGCCCTCCTTTTCACTATTTATTCCAACTAATCGTATGATCTGAATCATACGCTTTCAATCAAAGAGATCTCTCAATCAACGGAATGGACGCTTACGGTTTTTTTATAGATGAATACTGCGGAAGATCGGATTTTTTTTGACTATTCAACGAAGGCGTTTTGGGAAGTGTAGACGCGCTTTCTATAAGAAATGATATAGAACACTTGTGGTTATCAAACGAGAGACTATGAAAGAATACGACCCGGCCCGGGGTGGGGGTGAGTCGCGTATTGGGAAATTCCCGCTTGCTTTCTAATTTTAGAAAGGAGATTGGCCTTTTTTGACTTATTTCATATTTCATATCTTGGACCTTCTAAATCGTTGAGGTTTGCGCTTGATTACCCCAGAATGCTAAGATAAGAATTTTGGCTGATCGGACCAAATAGAAATAGATGTATCAAATTGGGTGATCTGTCTATTATATAGATATAGGGAATTAATATACTATACACCTTATATGAAGAGAATCTTAGAATAGAATCTATATAAAGTGAATCATAAAGTTAATCTTTTATTTCTAATTTATTTTGATTCGACTTTATAGTCTAGACGACCAGATAGATAGTATGATAGAACTATTCTTTCTACCATACTATCTATCTCGTAAAATACCGCCGAATTGCCCATTTGATTTAAGTTAAGCCGTGAAATGAAATGGAATCCTGTTCATTTCACTTCTAATTTCGTACATTTTTGATAAGAACTCAGAAGGAAAGTTTCATTCAAATTGATTTGAAAATGAATCAATCATTTTGACTGACTGTTTTTACGTAAATGATAAGTAGAAACGCGGTAGGAACTAGAATGAATAGTGCAGTAGCAATAAATGCAAGAATATTTACTTCCATAATCTCAGCGGTTTTTTATTTCGCAATAACTCGGGATGTAATCCCCTAGAGATTCGTTTGAAAATTCAATTAATTCATATTCAATTTCAATTAATATTAATTAATTCTTTATCGATATCCATAGTCTTGAATAGGATAAATATCAGGAATTAGAATATCCTAGTCCTAGCTAGCAAATAAATTCGTCGTCGCGACTTTAATAGTATAACATAGGAAGTTCTTTTATCCATATACCGTTTTGATTCCGTACCCAATCAATCCAAAATTTCTTTATCTTGATTTAGTATTGAAATTTCATTTTTCAATACGTTTCCTTTTTTTCTCTAACCTCTAGGCATTATTTTCATTTTGGTTTTTTAGTTCGGATTTAAGAAACAAAATAGAAAAATATCAAAGAAAAAAGAAATACCGAATTTGTAAATGAAAGTATGATCCGGCACCTTTTTTTTTTACTTTTTACAAGGTTCTGTAACCAAAAAGTGAAAAACGAAGTCGTGTATTTCGTGGGTATTCGATCCGTCGGGACTGGCGGGGCTCGAACCCGCAGCTTCCGCCTTGACAGGGCGGTACTCTAACCAATTGAACTACAATCCCAGGGGAGATCTATCTGATTTTCTCTTCGTCTCTTCTTTTCGTCATATTAGTCGATTTTATTATATATTATTGATCGTAGAGTATTGGGAATTTCTTAAGGACAAGTGGAGGTTATATTCTCGCATGGTAGATTGCCCAATTATTAGTATTTTATTGTTATTGGGCCGAGCTGGATTTGAACCAGCGTAGACATATTGCCAACGAATTTACAGTCCGTCCCCATTGACCGCTCGGGCATCGACCCAGGAAGAATACACTTTCGGCTTATTGGTAATCCCTGATCAACTTCCTTTCGTAGTACCCTACCCCCAGGGGAATTCGAATCCCCGCTTCCTCCTTGAAAGAGAGATGTCCTAAACCACTAGACGATGGGGGCCAACTTGTCCAACCGCCCCAATACTATCATCATAGTATGATCAGTTTTTAAAAATTGTCAATAGAATGATATGATTCAATCCGAGGGATATTTTCGTTGTTCAACTTTGTATCAAATTTTTTGATTCGTCATTTATATTCATGAATCGTTTATTCGAATCTTTATAAAAATCTAGTAAGCGGTATAGACAAACTAGCGCAAAGTCTCTCGAAGATTTTAGGTCACGGGGACAAGTCTAATCTCTTCATCAAATCATCAAATGATTCGATGAAATATCTTGAATTTTGGGTTAGGTCGAATTGGGAAGTGCCCCATGTATTAAATCAATCAAGTGAATTTTGGGTTCATAGGGAGCATCGCAATAAATGACTAAAAGAATACAGTATTGAAACAATCGAGTTGACTCCAGACTTGCTATCTAAATCCATTGGATTATCAGTCAATGCGCTCTACTGTATATCCATAGACTTATGTATTGTATATGTATATAATATGTATTATCTACATAGCCATAGCAAATCGTTCGGGAATTAAATGAACTAAGCCCTTTTAACTCAGCGGTAGAGTAACGCCATGGTAAGGCGTAAGTCATCGGTTCAAATCCGATAAGGGGCTCTTCTTTTTTTCCTAAAGTGCGAGTAGTATTTATAAAATCGAGATCTTTTTGTATTTGTAATACAAATACAAAAGAAACTAACCGGTTCGCATTGGAGTGAGTTCGAGCAGTTCTATCGAGCGTTTGTTTAGTCAATTTGGATTATTAGGAATAATCATAAGCCGACTCTTCTGTTGAATCACCCAGGATCACTACAAATCTATTGAAAAGATTCGAAATCATTAAAAGAAAAAGTAAGTGGACCTGACCTATTTAATTATGGCTATATCCGCTATTCTGATATTAAAATTTGATAGAGAGAAAATTTGAATTAGAACACCCCTTTTTGAAAATTGCATTTCTTTGTACTTCGAAAAAAGGTGTCGAGAGTTACGATTCAATCCTCGTGTTCCTAGATTTTCTATGGAAATAACAATTTCCTTTCCGTACTCTACAATTAAACCCTTCTTAAAATTAGTAAGATAAGAGCGATTTTCACTATTTTTCTTTGACTTGATTGTCCAATAAGATGAATTTCTATCGAAATAGATAGCATTTTTCTACCGTCTCGTCCAATATTTGGATTAGGCCAGTCCAACGGCGAATGTAGATGAGAAAAAGACTTTCATTGACAGTCTTTTATTTGAAAATAGAATTGAACACAAAACAATAGGAAATTCTCTCTCTTTCTAAGAGATAAGACTCAAGAAAACAATACGCGAACTGTCTTTTTTTTTTCTTTAGCCCACGGAAAATAGACTCTGCAGTTTTCGATTTATCGGAAGGAAACGTCGATATACTATACGAAAGAAAAGACTAAAATCAAATGAAAAAAATTAGGTATTGAAATTTAAGGATAAGGCTATGGAATACTCATAGAAGTTCTAACAATCTAGAAAGATTTTTCTTTTTTATGAATCTGACGACCAAGATCTAAGAATAAGATTAGTTGATCCACGCAGAGTGGTTAGATCGGAGGGGCGATTAGTAATGCCGGAACAAGTCCCTTATTCCTTGAAATGTTTTTTGAGGAGATTTATTAATCTGATTGATGAGTCCTAAAAGGACAACGCGTATTTCAGCCGGTAAAAAAGAATAATCAAATTGAATTGATGGAGTTCCCTAGGTCCGTTTTTGAGACAATAAAGTATTTTTATCTTCGAAACCCAGTAGAGGGTGCAACGCAAGAGAAATCATCGCAAAATGATTGAGTCTTCAGACCCCCCGAAAATACTATGAGGTGCTCGGAAAAGGTCGAAGTATTTGAATAGGAGGATCACTATGACTATAGCCCTTGGTAAAGTTACCAAAGATGAAAACGATTTATTTGATATTATGGATGACTGGTTACGCAGGGACCGTTTTGTTTTTGTAGGCTGGTCTGGCCTATTGCTCTTCCCTTGTGCCTATTTTGCTTTAGGGGGTTGGTTCACGGGTACAACCTTTGTAACTTCATGGTATACCCATGGGCTGGCCAGTTCCTATTTGGAGGGCTGTAATTTTTTAACGGCCGCCGTTTCTACTCCTGCGAATAGTTTAGCACACTCTTTATTGTTACTATGGGGTCCTGAAGCACAAGGGGATTTTACTCGTTGGTGTCAATTAGGTGGTCTGTGGACTTTTGTTGCTCTGCATGGTGCTTTCGGACTAATAGGTTTCATGCTACGTCAATTTGAACTTGCTCGATCTGTTCAATTGCGACCTTATAACGCAATCGCATTCTCTGGTCCCATTGCGGTTTTTGTTTCTGTATTTCTAATTTATCCGCTAGGGCAGTCCGGTTGGTTCTTTGCACCTAGTTTTGGTGTAGCAGCTATATTTCGATTCATCCTCTTTTTTCAAGGATTTCATAATTGGACGCTGAACCCATTTCATATGATGGGGG